ATGTTTTCGCATATGAATCTCTTGTCTCCAGCTATTGGAGATCCCATTTCCGTACCAACTCAAGATATGCTTATCGGACTCTATGTATTAACGCTCGGAAATCGTCAAGGTATTTGTGCAAATAGGTATAATCCATCTAATTGTAGAAACTATCAAACAGTTAATAAAAACTATAAGTATACGAAAGAGAAAGAACCACATTTTTGTAGTTCCTATGATGCACTTGGAGCTTATCGACAGAAACGAATCAATTTAGATAGTCCTTTGTGGCTCCGGTGGCGACTAGATCAACGTGTCATTGCCTCACGAGAAGTTCCCATCGAAGTTCAATATGAGTCTTTGGGTACTTATCATGATATTTATGGGCACTATCTAATAGTGGGAAATGTGAAAAAAGAAATTCGTTGTATATACATTCGAACCACTGTTGGTCATATTTCTTTTTATCGAGAAATAGAAGAAGCCATACAGGGGTTTTGTCGGGCCTACTCATACGCTATCTAAACTAAGAAATTACATTAGTCAATACCCGTAGGAATTCGGGTCTTTCCAATTTCACTGGTATCATAATTCCGGAATTTCCAGGTAAATCAAGATTGAGGAAAGGAAGTTTTCGAATCATTGACCCATGCCCATTGTCGAATCCTACTCAGCAGAATATGGAGGTACTTATGGCAGAACGGGCCGATCTGGTCTTTCACAATAAAGTGATAGATGGAACTGCTATGAAAGGACTTATTAGCAGATTAATAGATCACTTCGGAATGGCATATACATCACATATCCTGGATCAAGTGAAGGCTCTGGGTTTCCATCACGCCACTGCTACATCTATTTCATTAGGAATTGATGATCTTTTAACAATCCCTTCTAAGGGATGGTTAGTCCAAGACGCTGAACAACAAAGTTTTTTTTTGGAGAAAGACCACCATTATGGGAATGTACACGCGGTAGAAAAATTACGTCAATCTATTGAGATATGGTATGCCACAAGTGAATATTTGAGACAAGAAATGAATCCTAATTTTCGGATGACTGATCCTGCGAATCCAGTCCATCTAATGTCCTTTTCGGGAGCTAGAGGAAATGCATCTCAGGTACACCAATTAGTAGGTATGAGAGGATTAATGTCGGATCCCCAAGGACAAATGATTGATTTACCTATTCAAAGTAATTTACGCGAAGGGCTTTCTTTGACGGAATATATAATTTCCTGCTATGGAGCCCGCAAAGGGGTTGTAGATACTGCTGTACGAACATCAGATGCTGGATACCTCACACGTAGACTTGTTGAAGTAGTTCAACACATTATTGTACGTAGAACGGATTGTGGTACTATCCGAGGTATTTCCGCGAGTCCTAGGAAGGGGATGACGGAAAAAATGTTTGTCCAAACACTAATTGGTCGTGTATTAGCAGACGATATATATATAGATCTACGATGCATTGCCACTCGAAATCAAGATATTGGGATTGGACTTGTCAATCGACTCATAACTTTTCGGGTACAACCAATATATATTAGAACCCCCCTTACTTGCAGGAGCACATCTTGGATCTGTCAATTATGTTATGGTCGGAGTCCCACTCATGGCGACCTGGTCGAATTGGGAGAAGCTGTAGGTATTATTGCGGGTCAATCGATTGGGGAACCCGGGACTCAACTAACATTAAGAACTTTTCATACCGGTGGAGTATTCACCGGCGGTACTGCCGAACATGTACGAGCTCCTTCCAATGGAAAAGTCAAATTTAATGAAGATTTAGTTCATCCCACACGTACTCGTCATGGGCATCCTGCTTTTTTATGTTCTATAGACTTGTATGTAACTATTGAGAGTCGGGATATTATACATAATGTGAATATTCCACCAAAAAGTTTGATTTTAGTTCAAAATGATCAATATGTAGAATCAGAACAAGTGATTGCGGAGATTCGTGCCGAAACGTTTACTTTTCATTTTAAAGAGAGGGTCCGAAAACATATTTATTCTGAATCAGAGGGAGAAATGCACTGGAGTACTGATGTCTACCATGCGTCTGAATATACGTATGGTAATGTTCATCTATTACCAAAAACAAGTCATTTATGGATGTTATCGGGGGGTCCGCGCAGATCTAGTATAGTGTCTTTTTCGCTCCACAAAGATCAAGATCAAATGAATGTTCATTCTTTTTCTGTCGAAGAAAGATATATCTCTGACTTCTCAATGACTAATAATCGAGTAAGACAGAAATTATTGGATACTTCCGGTAAAAAAGATAGGGAAGTTCTTGAATATTCAAGATCTGATCGAATCATATCCAACGGTCATTGGAATTTCATATATCCTTCTACTCTTCAAGAGAATTCTCATTTCTTGGCGAAAGGGCGAAGAAATAGATTCATCATCCCGTTACAATATGATCAAGAAAGAGAGAAAGAACTAATACCCTGTTTTGGTATTTCGATTGAAATACCCATAAATGGTATTTTACGTATAAATAGTATTCTTGCTTATTTCGATGATCCACGATACAGAAGAACCAGTTCCGGAATTACTAAATATGGAACCATAGGGATAGATTCAATCATAAAAAAAGAGGATTTGCTTGAGTATCAAGGAACAAAAGAATTTCGTCCGAAATACCAAATTAAAGTGGATCGGTTTTTTTTCATTCCCGAGGAAGTGCATATCTTACCTGGATCTTCGCCCATAATGGTCCGGAACAATAGTATCATTGGAGTAGATACACGGCTTGCTTTAAATACAAGAAGCCGAGTAGGCGGGTTAGTCCGAGTGGAGAGAAAAAACAAAAGTATTGAAGTGAAAATCTTTTCTGGAGATATCCATTTTCCTGGGGAGACAGATAAGATATCCAGGCACAGAGGCATCTTGATACCGCCAGGAACGGAAAAAAAAAATTCTAAGGAATCAAAAAAATGGAAAAATTGGATCTATGTCCAACGGATCACACCTACCAAAAAAAAATATTTTGTTTTGGTTCGGCACGTAGTCACATATGAAATAGCTGATGGGATAAATTTAGCAACACTTTTCCCTCAGGATCTCTTGCAGGAAAAAGATAATGTCCAGCTTAGACTTAGAGTTGTCAATTATATCCTTTATGGAAATAGCAACTCAATTAGAGGAATTTATCGCACAAGTATTCAATTAGTTCGGACTTGCTTAGTATTGAATTGGGACCAAGAAGTAAATGGTTCTATAGAAGAGGTTCATACTTCTTTTGTTGAGGTAAGGGCAAATGATCTAATTCGCGATTTCATAAGAATTGAGTTAGTCAAGTCCACTATTTCCTATACCGGAAAAAGGAAGGATACATCAGGTTCAGGATTGATTCCCGATAATGGATTAAATCGCACCAATATCAATCTTTTTTATTCCAAATCGAAGATTCAATCACTTACCCAACATCAAGGAACTGTTGGTATTGGCACGTTGTTGAATCGAAATAAGGAATGCCAATCTTTGATAATTTTGTCATCATCCAACTGTTCTCAAATTGGTCCATTACACGGATCAAAATATAACAATGTGACAAAAGAATCGGATCCTCTAATTCCAATTAGGGATTTGTTTGGTCCCTTAGGTACTATTGTACCTAAAATAGCGAATTTTTATTCATCTTACCATTTACTAACTCATAATCCGATCTTGTTAAAGAAATATTTGTTATTTGACAATCTGAAACAGGCTTTTCGAGTACTTCAAGTACTTAAATACTGTTTAATGGATGAAAATAGGAGGATTTTTAATCCTGATCCCTGCAGTAACATCATTTTGAATCCATTCCACTTGAATTGGTGCTTTCTCCAACGCGATTATTGCGAAGAGACATCCACAATAATTAGCCTTGGACAATTTATTTGTGAAAATGTGTGTCTATTTAAATACGTACCACACATAAAAAAATCTGGTCAAATTTTAATTCTTCATCTTGACTCCTTAGTTATAAGATCGGCTAAGCCCTATTTGGCCACTCCGGGAGCAACTGTTCATGGCCATTATGGAGAAATATTTTATGAAAGAGATACATTAGTTACATTTATATATGAAAAATCGAGATCTGGCGACATAACGCAGGGTCTTCCAAAAGTAGAACAAGTCTTAGAAGTGCGTTCGGTTGATTCAATATCTATGAACCTCGAAAAGAGAGTTGCAGGTTGGAACGGACGTATACCAAGAATTCTTGGAATCCCTTGGGGATTCTTGATTGGAGCCGAGCTAACCATAGCCCAGAGTCGTATCTCTTTGGTTAATAAGATCCAAAAGGTTTATCGATCCCAGGGGGTACAAATCCATAATAGACATATAGAGATTATTGTACGTCAAGTAACATCAAAAGTGTTGGTTTCAGAAGACGGAATGTCTAATGTTTTTTCACCCGGAGAATTAATCGGATTATTGCGAGCAGAACGAGCGGGGCGTGGTTTGGACGAAGCGATCTATTATCGAGCAATCTTATTGGGAATAACAAGGGCATCTCTCAATACTCAAAGTTTCATATCCGAAGCGAGTTTTCAAGAAACCGCTCGAGTTTTAGCAAAAGCTGCTCTACGAGGTCGTATTGATTGGTTGAAAGGCCTAAAAGAGAACGTTGTTCTGGGAGGGATTATACCGGTTGGTACCGGATTCAAAAAATTAGTGTACCGTTCAAGGCAAGAACATTCATTGGAAAAAAAAAGACTCTTTTCGATTTGGAAGTGAGAGATATTTTGTTACACCATAGAATAGAGAAATATTTTGTTCTTGCGTCCCAAACAATTTCTACGAGACATCAGAACAATCATTTACATGATTTAATGATTCCTAAGAGGAAATTCATTCTTTTTACTTTAACAATTATTGATTCGGTAATAAACCAAATAAGTAATTAAACGAAATTAATGGTTTGGACCGTGCATCAAGGGTCAATTCCCGGTAGAAGGTTCCCTCGGAACAATTATTATTTTTTTTTTCAGGTACTTCGTCTCTTTGTAAAAAAAAAAAAAAACAACAAAAAGGAAGTGTGGGGAAAAATGATAACAAGAAGATATTGGAACATCAGTTTAGAAGAGATGATGGAAGCGGGAGTTCATTTTGGTCATGGTACTAAGAAATGGAATCCTAGAATGGCCCCTTACATCTCTGCAAAGCGTAAAGATATTCATATTACAAATCTTACTAGAACTGCTCGTTTTTTATCGGAAGCCTGTGATTTAGTTTTTGGTATAGCGAGTAGGGGAAAAAACTTCTTAATCGTTGGTACCAAAAATAAAACAGCGCATTTAGTAGCATCAGCTGCAATAAGGGCTCGGTGCCATTATGTTAATAAAAAATGGCTCGGTGGTATGTTAACAAATTGGTCCACTACAGAAACGAGACTTCAAAAGTTCAGGGACTTAAGAGCAGAACAAAAGATGGGGAAACTCAACCTTCTACCCAAAAGAGATGCAGCAATATTGAAGAGAAAATTATCTACCTTGCAAACATATCTGGGTGGGATCAAATATATGACAGGGTTGCCCGATATTGTAATCATTGTTGATCAGCAAGAAGAATATACGGCTCTCCGAGAATGTTTCATTTTGGGGATTCCGACCATTTGTTTAATCGATACAAATTGTGACCCGGATCTCGCAGATATTTCGATTCCAGCAAACGATGACGCTATAGCTTCAATCCGATTGATTCTTAACAAATTAGTATCGGCAATTTGCGAGGGTCGTTCTAGCTATATAAGAAATCGTTGATTATGATTAAGAATAATAGGATTAGGTAATTATTTTGTAACTCCATAGAGTTATTGGATCGGTTACTATTCCTGAACTATAAAAAGAGATAAAAAGTACTGGACTGTGGATATTGATATTATGTTATGTGATTGCTTGGTATCTTAAATATATGATTAATGGGTTTAGATGAGTTGAGAACGAAAAGAGATGGTTGAATCAAAATAATTCTTTTTTTTTTTTAGTTCGATTTCCGTCAGAGGACAATATGAATGTTATACCATTTTCCATTAAAACACTCAAAGGGTTATACGATATATCGGGTGTAGAGGTAGGCCAACATTTATATTGGCAAATAGGAGGATTACAAATCCATGCCCAAGTACTTATCACCTCTTGGGTCGTAATTGCTATCTTATTAGGTTCAGTCACCATAGCTGTTCGGAATCCACAAACCATTCCGACTGATGGTCAGAATTTCTTCGAATATGTCCTTGAATTTATTCGAGACTTGAGTAAAACCCAGATTGGAGAAGAATATGCTCTTTGGGTTCCCTTTATTGGAACTATGTTCCTATTTATTTTTGTTTCTAACTGGTCAGGTGCTCTTTTACCTTGGAGAATCATACAGTTACCTCATGGGGAGTTAGCTGCGCCTACGAATGATATAAATACTACTGTTGCTTTAGCTTTACCCACATCAGTAGCATATTTTTATGCGGGTTTTACCAAAAGAGGATTGGGTTATTTTGTGAAATACATTCAACCAACCCCAATCCTTTTACCAATTAACATATTAGAAGATTTCACAAAACCCTTATCTCTTAGTTTTCGGCTTTTCGGGAATATATTGGCTGATGAATTAGTAGTTGTTGTTCTTGTTTCTTTAGTACCTTTAGTAGTTCCTATACCTGTCATGTTTCTTGGATTATTTACAAGTGGTATTCAAGCTCTTATTTTTGCAACTTTAGCTGCGGCTTATATAGGTGAATCCATGGAAGGTCATCATTGACTAGTTTTCGAAATAGTCTTTTTTTAAGCTTATCCTATTCATGCACGGTTCAAGATAATCCACTTGGTTGTGGAATATAGTCGATACAAATACGTTATGTATGTATATACGATCTAGAGCCGGAGTAGCAAAAATAGACGATATTACAGAATTGTAAAAAGTCAAAGATTATGAAGGTCAAACTACTCATATTAATGTCTATAAGCCCCGCGTATGTTTTCGAAGAATGGTTCTAGAATCCGATTCAATATGAAATATGGTTTACGTTATAGAAGAAACAAATGTATATGTGATATTAGATATTCAATAGTTATATAGGAATCATTTTCCTATATATTAATATTACCTATATATTAATATTATATTATATTTATATTTCCAACCAACTGCTTTTAGATGGATTACAATAGAATTCTCTTTTTTTTTTCGTCTGTGATTGAATGAAAAAACAAATGAACTCAAGGATATAGAATAGTCAAAGAACGCAAAATTGAAAAAAAAAGTTATAATTCATTGGTTAATTGTATCATTAACCATTTCTTTTCTTTTTTTTGGTACGAGGAACTTACCATGAATCCACTCATTTCTGCTGCTTCCGTTATTGCTGCTGGATTGGCTGTAGGGCTTGCTTCTATTGGACCGGGGGTTGGTCAAGGTACTGCTGCGGGCCAAGCTGTAGAGGGTATTGCGAGACAGCCAGAAGCAGAGGGTAAAATACGAGGTACTTTATTGCTTAGTCTAGCTTTTATGGAAGCTTTAACAATTTACGGACTAGTCGTGGCATTAGCACTTTTATTTGCGAATCCCTTTGTTTAATTTAATTCTAGAAATGTGAAAAAATATGTAACGTATTTTTTTTTCTTATTTCATTAACTCAGACTTACCGCTTGCTTCTTCGAATTATATCAACACTTTACTCCTATAATTACTTATTTGTTGAGACAATACTCTCGGGAAGGATTGATTTGAGATGAGGAATTAGCGAATTCGTTCGCTTTCTTCCTTCCCGTCTTTAATACAACGGAAATCTTTTTGACTTTGATTTTAGGAAGCGTTTCCACAAATGAGATATTTCGCAATTGACACGAGACCCAGGACCTACCCCAATAAGTATCTATTGGAAACTTCAAAAAAAAAGAAATAATCAATTTAAAAATTATCCAATTTAATTAATAGATTTTATCTAAAAAATAGAAAAAAAATCGATCAAGGGGTCGATGTGCGAAGTGGTACAAAAAGAACTCTGTTCTTTGTTAGTCTTATCTATAAGAGGAGAGCATATGAAAAATGTAACCGATTCTTTCGTTTCCTTGGGCCACTGGCCATCCGCCGGGAGTTTCGGGTTTAATACCGATATTTTAGCAACAAATCCAATAAATCTAAGTGTAGTGCTTGGTGTATTGATTTATTTTGGAAAGGGAGTGTGTGCGAGTTGTCTATTTCAAGAATAGGTTGGATCCAACCGACTGCACTTTATTTATGTTCTTTTATTTATTCTTTTAGTCTTTTTTTAATAAATAGGAAAGAAAGGTGCACGATCTCGACGAATTACTTCTGAATAAATTCAGAAATCATATGTAAGAACCATAGCATTTCGTGACTCATTGGTAAATCAACTTTGATTCTCTATCAACCAATAATGTGAGACCATTAACTAACATGGTTAAAGCTAAACTGTTTGAAGTCCGGGCACAACATGGTACTCTTTCTACCGCAACGTTAGTACCAAAATGGTTTACAAATGGGCAGTTGGTAATTTATCCGATATAGAACACTCATATCGATAAAATAATTTGAACCATTTACTAGAAAAACGGGTATCTTGCCTTTTTTATCCAATGCCGAATCGACGACCTATGTATAAAAAAAAAAGAGTAATTTTTTGGATTTGAAGAAAAAAGGAAATAAAAAAGTATAAAATAGAAATTCTATAAAGAACAAATAAAGAAACAACTTTGCTGACAATTATAGATTTTTTGTCTGGTCGGAAGAGTCCTCCTAATATTTTGGTCTTGTATCACTTTCGATATCTTTGAATACGACTAGAAAAGGGAGGGTAGGTTCATTACATCAAAAGATATGGGAATACCATAAAACAAATAATTGAGCGTGAGAGCCAAATGAATCGAAAGATTCATGTTTGGTTCGGGAAGAGATCATGGAAGTTGTGAAATTAATGGTAAGATAATCTACTTTCATTAAATGATTTATTAGATAATCGAAAACAGAGGATCTTGAGTACTATTCGAAATTCAGAAGAATTACGTAAAGGGGCCGTTGAGCAGCTCGAAAGAGCCCGGGCTCGCTTACGAAAAGTGGAAATGGAAGCGGATGAGTATCGAGTAAATGGATACTCTGAGATAGAACGAGAAAAGGTAAATTTGATTAATGCCACTTGTGATAGTTTGGAACGATTAGAAAATTACAAAAAAGAAACCCTTCATTTTGAACAACAAAGGGCGATTAATCAGGTCCGACAGCGAGTTTTCCAACAAGCCTTACAAGGAGCTCTAGGAACTCTTAATAGTTGTTTGAATAGCGAATTACATTTCTGTACTATTAGTGCTAATATTAGCATCCTTAGGGCCATGGAAGAAATAACGGATTAGCCCTTCTATTTTTACTTTAGTTTAGAGTTTAGGCATTATTTTTTTTTTCCTTTGCTTCCGAAAAAGAATAAAGGGACACTAATGGCAACCCTTCGCGCTGACGAAATTAGTAATATTATCCGTGAACGTATTGAACAATATAATAGAGAAGTAAAGATTGTTAATACCGGTACCGTACTTCAAGTGGGCGACGGCATTGCTCGTATTCATGGCCTTGATGAAGTGATGGCAGGTGAATTAGTAGAATTTGAAGAGGGTACAATAGGCATTGCTCTGAATTTGGAATCAAATAATGTTGGCGTTGTATTAATGGGCGATGGTTTAATGATACAAGAGGGAAGTTCTGTAAAAGCAACGGGGAGAATTGCTCAGATACCTGTGAGTGAGGCTTATTTGGGTCGTGTTATAAATGCTCTGGCTAAACCTATTGATGGTAGAGGTGAAATTTCAGCTTCTGAATCTCGCTTAATTGAATCTCCTGCCCCAGGTATTATTTCGAGACGTTCCGTATATGAGCCTCTTCAAACAGGGCTTGTTGCTATTGATTCGATGATACCTATAGGACGCGGCCAGCGAGAATTAATTATTGGGGACAGACAGACAGGAAAAACCGCAGTAGCCACGGATACGATTCTCAATCAAAAAGGGCAGAATGTAATATGTGTT